TTTTTGCATTTATTATCATCAAACAAAAAGTATCGATTGGTGGTATAAAGATATATTTGGATTAGTACAATTGTTGGTAGCATTATATTCAGGATTCCAAGACATATCGAGTTTTATTTTTCGATTGTTCATAATGGAATATGTACAGAGAATATCGCAGGGTTCTTGGTAGCACATACACAAATGGAATTCATTTATTATAATGACCCAAATTCAAAATAAAGGGAATCGAATTCCCCCCATGAGCTACGTTTCCAAATTAAATTATCTCTGTTTCTGCTTATGATTTTGGGTAACCTCAATTAGTAAATTTACTAATTTAAATTTGTTTAAATTTGAAAAATCTATTTCATTCAAATTGCACACTGAACTTTATATATATATGTGTCCTAGTCTCCTAATATAATAATCTGAGGAAAGAGGATAAAAGAAAGATAAAGATCGTCCCACAATCACACCTTTCTTCGAGAAGGAATTAATTTAGTGAAGAAATGCATAAAGTTTCGTCCCTATTTATTATATTTTCGGAGTCTCATCGACATCAAAAACGCTACTATAATGGTAAAATATTAGATACTTTCGACTCGGATTCATTTTTATCACACCTCTTTGTCTTCAAAGAAAATTAGATCATTATAAAAAAAGAGTTTAGAACTGAACTTCTTTCTTTTTCCATTTCACCTCTATTGTTTATTTTGGTTTGTGGCTAATGGAAGTGGAAGGGTTGTTCGAGAAGTATCATCTCATCGGATAATGATACACGAAAGGCGTAGGATAGTTTATCGAAAAGAAAAAACGGAACAGTAAATAAAAAACTCCTGATTGGATCAAGAATCCCATTTTTCGTTTGATTCGGTGTGGATAAAAGATCTTTTTATGGTATACTATTCAATTCTCGACGATGAATTTATTTGATAGCTCAACTATTTATTGTTATTTATGATATTGATTCGATTCAATACCATCGAGAGGGAGTTCATCCATTGAATTGACAGGCAAAAGCTTTATCATCTCTATGGGATTAAATCCCGAGTTATTGTGAAATAAAATTAAAATAAAAAAAAACGATTAGATTATGGAAGTGAATATTCTTGCATTTATTGCTACTGCATTGTTCGTTCTCGTGCCTACTGCTTTTCTACTTATCATTTACGTAAAAACAGTCAGCCAAAATCAAAGTAAAAATGATTAATAAATTTGACCGAAACTTTACTTCTGACGAAAAGGATTCAAATTCCGCGTCTTAAATGAAATGCGCGGACTAGAATCGTCAGTATTCTATGCGATCCGATAGTATATGGTAGAAAGAAAGATTCATATATTTCTTTCTACCATACCTTTTTCGTAGTTTTCTTGTAGTGTAAAAAAAGTTCTACAGTGTATAAAATACTGTAGTAAAGTTGTACTCTAATAATAATACAAACTTAATCTACAATACTACAATAGGATGGATCTTCCTATATGTAGATATCAATTCCATATATGGAATGTATCTAATTCTATTTCTTTGCTACATCTATTTGTTCCAATTGAAAGAAAACTTTGTTCTAATTCTTACTATTTCTTTGTCTTTCGTATTTTTTTCAATATGAATCTCCATATCTATCGAAAAAGTAAGATCAATGAAGGAAGTTTGATTAAAAAAATCAAGTCGTTTTTTTTTAGTTTAGCATTTTAAAGAGGTAAAAGAGGTAATTGATTGAGTCACTAACAGGAGTTCTGGAGTTCTATGGGAATCCAATTTCAAAAATAAGAAAACAAGCGGTAAATGGCCAATATGAAACTCTCCTAAGGCAAAATACATAGTTTTTTGTTAGACAATTTATATTGTTTCTCAGAACAAGTGTCTAGACACTTACCGGAACGGTTCCTTCTTTGAACAGTAAAACAAATAAAAATTAGATCTTCCTCATTGTCTATTTAGAATTCTATGAAGAGCCTATCGTTGAAATCGAAAATTTAGAAAGAATTAGTGGGAATGATTGAAAGAGTATTATTTATATAATACATTAATTCCACTCGAATCCAATGGATTTTCAAAATAAAAATATTTTTATTTTAAATGGTTAAAAAAACTTTTCAGAATGATCTATAAAACAATTGATAGCGTTTTTTCCTCGACTCAATTAAAAAATAGTACCTCTAGAGTCCACTTCTTCCCCATACTACGAGTGAAAGAGAAAATGTAAAGACTACCATTAAAGCAGCCCAAGCGAGACTTACTATATCCATGTGAATTATGTCCCCTATTTCTATGAATATGAAGGAATTATTCTATTATTACTGACTAATAATAGTGGAATCAATGGTGCAGAGTCAAAAATATATTCTGACCCAACACTATTGATGAATCAATGAACGAAATAGATTTGTATTTATAAAAAATTCCAATTATCTATTCAATAGAATATTGATTCAATGCCTGAGCATTCAGAGACTCTCGTGAGTCCGTATCGAAATTCCGCCCCTTTCATCACTATAATCTTTCCTTGCATCTAGA